ATACTTCACAGGCAATGCATTTATCAAATTCAAAATGGATTCGGCCGCGGAAACGCTCAGATGTAATTAATTTTTCATAAGGATATTGAATAGTTACAGGTAAACGATTTGCGTGAGATAAGGTAATCATGAACCCTTGACCAATGTACCTTGCAGCTCGTACTGTTTGTTGACCGTAATTCATGAACCCAGTTACCATAGGGAACATATCGTAAAGATCTATGAATAATTTTATGTTTGTTTCTTTCTCTTGTTTGATATTTGAGAGAAGTCGTAAATCGAGAATATCCTAGTCCTTTTTCTTTCCTTTACAATGAAAGGAGTTGGAAAGAAGTTGTTAATAATAGATTACCGAGAGAAATGGGTAAAAGAAATTTCCATCCAAGATTTAATAATTGGTCTATTCTTAGTCTAGGTAAAGTCCATCTTGTTGTGATAGAAATAAACAAGAAGAAATAAGTTTTAGCTAATGTAATAAAAATACCAATTGTCGTTCCAAAGACTCTACCTACTTTATTTATTTCAAATAGCTCAGGAACGAATATGTAAGGAATAGAGATATTCCAACCCCCTAAGTAAAGAACTGTTACAAATAACGAAGAAACTAATAGATTTAGATAGGAAGCAACATAAAATAACCCAAATTTGATACCCGAATATTCGGTTTGATAACCTGCTACTAATTCTTCCTCTGCTTCTGGTAAATCGAAAGGTAATCTCTCACATTCTGCTAGGGAAGAAATTAGAAAAATGAAAAACCCTATAGGTTGACGCCACAAATTCCATCCCCAAAAACCATATTTGGACTGGGCCTCAACTATATCAACTGTACTTGAACTGTTAGATAATCATAGTCGATGATAACATCACTGTTCCCATCGCTATTTCAGAACCGTACGTGAGATTTTCACCTCATACGGCTCCTCGAGGGCCATCAATAAATCTAAGGACCGAATTGATATTATTTATATTGATATGTTTGTAGTATAATACTATAATATCGATTGGAAATTAAATATATATTCTATATAGATAGAGTCAAAACCTATCGGAAGGTCCTGAATTAGACCAATGGAATTCTGTCTGCTATAATAACTAAAAAAGCACTTCTGAATTGATCTCATCCTTTAATAATTTGAATTTTTCTTTGTTGAGTAATAACTTAATCCTTCAATAAAATACTCTTTCTAGAAATATTAATAGATATCTCAACCCATTCTTTTTGATTACGAAAAAAAAAATTATACATTAGTTCCTGAAAAATACCACGTTATCCCTATGAATATAGGAAAGAAGAAAAAGATCTTTTTTTTTTTTTCGTTCCTATTCTTCTTTCTGAAAAAGGGGGGTTTCAAAAAAAGGATTATTTCGTTCCTGATAGTCATTTTTGAATCTGTGGATAGGAGCATACTCTGAATCGGAATTGTGGGTAGTACTACTTGATCATTTCTACTAACTTAAAGTCCCAATTATTATTCTTTTTATCTTATGTAAAAATTATTTTTGGATAATTTACATAAAAAATCTCCATTACTAATCCTTTATGTATTTTGGTGTTCCTAACCATCCACTGATTTTTGCTCAATCACCCGTTAGGGTAATACATAGAAACCAGAGTGAAAACTCTATACGGTTGATCTTTTGAGTTGAGCCCGCTTCAAGCCAGGATGACTAATCAACCAATCTTGGGGTAAAAGTCTTGCTTATATTTACTTTTTTTTTTTCTTGTACGTAGGAAATGAGACTCCATTTTTTTACTGCTAATTTCTAAGCTGTTTTCTTTCACTCATACAACTATCTGATTTAGGTCATCAAACTGAATGATGAATAAAAAAAGGAGATATCTATTCAATTTCTTTTCGAAAAAAAAAAAAGGAATAAAGAAAAGAAAAGTTTCTGTTTTAACGAATCGCACGTAGAGATATTGATAACACACAAAGAGTTAATGGTATTTCATAACTAATCGATTGAGCAGCGGCTCGTAGACCACCTAAAAAAGAATATTTATTATTTGATCCATATCCTGACATAAGAAGTCCAATGGGAGCAATACTGGAAATGGCAATCCATAAAAAAACACCGATATTGAGATCAGATAAAACAAGGTGATAACTAAAAGGAATTACTGAATAACTTAGTAAAATGGATATAACTGCTATGGATGGTCCTATACTGAATAAACGAGTATCTCCTCGAGATGGAAAAAGATTCTCTTTGAAAATAAGTTTTGTCCCATCTGCTAAAGCTTGAAGAATTCCCAAAGGACCGGCGTATTCGGGACCAATACGTTGTTGTATTCCTGCGGATATTTCTCTTTCTAACCACACAATTACGAGTACACCTATTGTGATTCCCAATACAAGAGTCAAAATAGGTAAAAACATCCCTATGATTCCATAGACTTCTTTTAAAGATTCCAATCTAGAAAAAGAATTTAGATCTTGTACTTCTGTTGTATCAATTATCATTTTAACGATCAACTTCTCCCATAATGATATCTATGCTACCTAGTATTGTCATAATATCGGCCAATTTCATTCTTTTAACTAACTGAGGAAGAATTTGCAAATTGATAAAACCAGGTGGACGAATTTTCCACCTCCAAGGAAAACCACTCTGATCTCCTATTAAAAAAATTCCCAATTCTCCCTTTGGGGCTTCAACTCTTACATAAAGTTCTTGCTTCGGCAATTCAAAAGTAGGAGAAGGTTTTTTACTAATGAATCGATATTCAAAATCATTCCATTCCGGATCCCTTTCTCTAGCAAAGCACCGGGTTTCTAAATTCTCATAGGGCCCCCCTGGAATTCCTTCCAGAGCTTGTTGAATAATTTTTATAGATTCCCTCATTTCACCGATTCGGACTAAATAGCGAGCTAATGAATCTCCTTCTTTTTGCCAATGGATTTCCCAATCCAATTCGTCGTAACATTCATAATGATCAACTTTACGAAGATCCCATTGGATTCCGGAAGCTCGTAGCATTGGTCCCGATAAACCCCAATTTATTGCTTCTTCTGGACCAATAATGCCTACTCCCTCAACTCGTTCTAAAAAAATAGGATTTCGCGTAATAAGTTTTTGATATTCAGAAACCGCTGTTAAAAAATAATCACAGAAATCCAAACATTTATCTATCCATCCATAAGGTAGATCGGCCGCTACTCCTCCGATACGAAAATAATTATGCATCATTCTCATACCGGTGGCAGCTTCGAATAGATCATATACTAATTCTCTTTCTCTGAAAATATAGAAAAAAGGGGTCTGTGCACCAATATCTGCCATAAAGGGGCCAAGCCATAACAGATGAGAAGCTATACGACTCAACTCTAACATAATTACTCTGATATAACTGGCTCTTTTAGGTACTTGAATATTTCCCAACTGTTCTGGTCCATTTACGGTTATTGCTTCTGTGAACATAGTAGCTAAATAATCCCAACGTGTTACATAAGGTAGATATTGTATAACTGTTCGATTTTCCGCAATTTTTTCCATTCCTCTGTGTAAATAACCTAATATTGGTTCACAATCAATAACATCTTCACCATCTAGAGTAAGGATGAGCCGAAGAACACCATGCATTGATGGGTGGTGAGGTCCCATATTGACTATCATGAGGTCTTTTCTTGTAGTTGTTACATTCATAGGTTATTCCTCGATTCATTCTTTCATGAATTGCTGAAAATGAAAACAAGTTCATTAAAATTCAAGATCGAATAAAAAAATAAAATAATTCAAATTCCTTTTTCACTTAACGAGTTTTTGACTCCCGAATATCCAGCTGACTAATTAATTCTTTATAACGTATTCTATTTTTCTTTGACAAATAAGACAGCAGTCGTTGGCGTTTTCCCAGGATTTTACGTAAACCTCTCTGAGATAAATAATCTTTTCGGTGCAATTCCAAATGTGAAGTCAGTCTTCGTATCTTATTGGTGAAACGAAATACTTGAAATTCAACGGACCCCCTGTTTTCTTCTTTTTCTTCTTGTGAAATAACTGAGATGAATGAATTTTTTACCATAAAACGGATTTTCTATCCTCTTTTTTTTTAATGGATTTTACTGATCAGTAAGAATAATGCTAGTCATTTTAATTTGGTATACACAAGAATCTTAATTTCTTTATGAACTCCTAATTTTATCAAATAAAATGAATCAATCCAATTTTCTTTTCAATTTTATTCGTATAGGAATAGGAAAATTAGTATAGGAATAGGAAAGGGTGATATATTTCTACATTTAGAAAAGAGAAACAATTTTGGATCGAAATCTAATAATAAATAAAAAAAGAAAAAATAAGAAGATTCCGTTAATCATTTCTAGATCTATTGGATATTGAAAAATGCATTGAATTAGTATTCATGTATCAGACTGGAAGGTAAGACAATACATAGGTGCAACTCCTTTTTTCATATACCATACATATATGGTACAGAATATATATGAAAAACGCATAATTAACAAATTTGCAATCGTGGATACATATGTATCCTTATCATAGTGAAGCGGCCCCCATTATTGGTATCAAACCAATATCGATTCATACAAGATAAATCTTCTAATCGATAATTAGGCCAAAGAAAGAACTTTAATTTTATTAGTTTCTTTTTATCAAAATGTTTTCTTTTATCCAAAAATTCACCCCAGTTTTTTACGTTGTTGCAAAATACTGGATTTTTATGAATACCATTTCTCTTCCTCGAATTGAAACAAATTAGAATTCTTAATTCTCGACGTCTTTTAGTGGATAAAACCTTTTCGGGAACAAACAACAAATCATAATCATTTTTGTATCTATTTTCAGCCATTTTTGGATGTCTTGCAATGGATTTATCCAAATTAATCTTAGCAACATAGCTTTTTTCTCGGTATATTTGATTAATTTTTGGCTTACTCTTATGAAACAATGAAATATTTAGACTTTGATACATAATCAATTGTCCATCATTTTTTATAAACAAACGAATTGGTTCGATAATTAATATACCTTTTTTCATTAATTCTGTAAGAGTTAAATCCTTTTGAATAATCAAAATATCTAAACTCATTTCTCCCCTTTGAATAGAGGATATAGCAATTTCTCTTGGATTTATTAGTCTAAGTAGGAGACAATATATTTTGATATTATTGATCATTTTTTGATTTAAAGAATCATCCCATCTCAATTGAAAACGTAAATACCTTTTTAGGAAAAAATCAAGCTCTACTTCCGTGTTGCTCTTATATTCTTTTTTCTTTCTACGTTTTTTCATATCGGAGCTTGCATAATCTTCTCCAATATCTTTTTCTTGGTTTGAGAAAAGTGATCCAAGATTCGCTTGATTTTGTGCATCTGATTCAAGATTATCTCGAATTGCGGATTCTTTTTCTTCTTGATTTCGATTCTCTAATTCAATCGATTTTTTTTCATTCGAAAATAGAAAAAGATCCCTTTTGTTCTTTCTAGTGATGTTTTTATTTTCACTAACATTTTCATAAAAATTTAAAAGAAGTAGTTGGATTGGTATGATCCACGGTTTCATAATATATGTATTATAAAGGATCACAAATTCTGGAAAGAACCAAAGGTTTCGATTTGATATGGGACGACTTAGTATTTCTTCATTCATTGCCATCCAATCAAAAAGATCTTTTTTTTTGTTGGATGCCATAATTCCTCCATTTTGGGAAATTTTAAGAAAAAAAAGACCTTTTTGATCCATTTTATCAATTATTTGATAATTATTAAACCCAGTCTTAGTATTTTTATTACCATTGGTATCGATATCAATCCAGGACTCAATATTGACTTTATTTCGAAGACAAAAATCGAAAATTCTCCAATCCAAATATTTTCTATCTGTAAATTTATCTAGATTGAGAATATCATCATTTTCTAAATTAATAGGGATAATACCTCCTGGCATATTAATTAATTTACCTTTTTTATATATCTTGTTGTAATTATAAGAAATCTCTTGTTTATTATTTAAACGTAATGGTGATACATAAATATGTGAATCCTTCTTATTTTCATAATTAATCGATTTATATGAGAAAAGGTCATATCCATAGTATTTTTGAAGGTTATATTTTGAATTTGATAATGAATTTAATTCAAAATCATTTAATTTTTTGTAATTAATTAATATTAATCGATCTTTTTCATCTGAATGCCTTTTGTTTAAATCTTTATTTTGCACTATACGTGTTTGATTGAATCTATTTCGCCATTTGTGTGGTACTAATCGATACCATTTAATCGGAGATAAATCATATTGATAATGACCCCTTAACCAGTTTTTCCATTGAATCATTTCCGAATTCAAAATATTTTTATGTTTTAATTCAGGATAAAAAATTCCTTGTGTTTCAAAATAATCCTTTATTTCATTCTTAAGAAAAAAAGATGTTCCGTGATATTGAAGGACATATCTTAACTTATACAAATTAAAAAATTGCGTTTGATATAATTGGTAAAATACATATGCTTGTGAGAAGGAGGATAATAAAATCTTTGAATTTTTTTTACTAATATCAGAAATTGATTTTTTTTTAGTCCAAATAAAACGAATTGTATTTTTATTTGTTTTAGCTATTTTTTCTTTATTTGTTTCATTATTGTAAATGTATTTATCGATCATTTTTGTTGAATTATCAAAAAAAAGTTGTGTAGTGATCCTCGGACTATTAATGATACAGATAAGTATATCTATGTATATCCTTTCAATTAAAAATTTGAAAAAAGAATATGATTTACGGATTAATCGAACATTTATTCTTTTGAATTTCTTTAATTTCTGCCAAATATTTTTTATTGATGCTAATAGTTTAGTAGGATAACTTATTTTATCAGAACTCATTTTATTAGAACTAATATTTATATTGATTTCCGGAGTTAAAAATCCTTTTTTATTATCTTTTGTAATTTTTTCTATTTGATTCCTGATTGTGCTGGTTCTATCATCCAGATCTTTCATTTTTTTTTCTGTCAATGAAGAATCTGTCAAATCCATAAATCGAATTTGAATGGACGATTCATTAATCATCCCATTACTGATTACCCCATTTTTTTCTTTTTTAGTTTCACTCAATTCATCTATTTTTCTTAATCCAAATAATTGAATTGGGTTTCTTTTGGAAAGTTCTTTTATTATTCCTTTTAAAAATAGAATGGTTTTCATGACCGATTTTTTTCTTTCTTTTGAAAGGTTTAAAAAAAGATTTATTCTTTCTTTTAAAACCTGTATAACTAAAAAAGGATTCTTTTGTAATTTTATAATTTTTTTTCTGAGTTCTTTAAAAATGGGTTCAAAAAATGAACGTTGTTTTCTGGGAGAACCAAAAGGAACTTCAGTTTCCATTCCCCAAACTGTTAAAAAACAAAAATCGTTTTTTTGCTCTTTATTTCTCAGCGGATCTTTCTGGCGAGGTGGCACTTTAGATCTGTGCCAAGGTTTAAGGTAAAAAGGAAATAGGATCTTTATCTGAATACCGTCTGTCAACCAATTTT